AAAAATTAACGATTCATATAAATCACTTAGTGGAAAATGTCCCGAATAAATCCAACGAGTAATTAATAATCCTGTTATACAGAAAAAAGCCATTATCATGCCCTTTTCGGATGAATCATATAGTTTTACGATTTCATCGACTAAAAAGGTTATCAAATGAATTGTAATTCTAATTGAAACGATCGAAAAAGAAATATGAGTTAATATATGCTCTAAGGTTGAAAATATCATAAAAATAAAATAGAAGGAGTCCTTTTTTTATAAAAAAAATCGGGAATTGAATTCATTATAAGATCTATTTACTTTTTAAATAGATGACATGCCGCCACTCGGACTCGAACCGAGATGCTCTAGCACTGCTTCCTAAGAGCAGCGTGTCTACCAATTTCACCATAGCGGCTTGTCTTGAACTCATAATAGCCTATGAATAAGCAATCGTCTAGATTTAAGAATTCAATTGGGTGCAATATTTTTTAGGAAAGATTCAAATTGATGAATAAAAATTCTTTCAAATAGATATTTGAAGGTTCATTATTTGAATTTTTATTTAGGATCTTAGTTTTATTGTGTATTTTACACTCTCCTCGACTTGAACTCTATGTAAAACTAGATAGTCCTACTTTGAATTAAGGGATAGAACCCTCCAAAAAACATTTTTTGTTTTAATGAACTGTTTTTGATTTATTTGATTTCAAAAAAGTGAAACCAAAAAATCAATTTTTTTCAATGAAAAAAAAAGAACCTATTTTTGATCATTCAAAATTGACACATATTTATCCAGAATATCTTCACTAAGTGTTTTTACGTGGATTGATGGCGAGAGGTAATATGGGGTCTATATATAGGAATTTAGAAAAGTAAGAAAGTTGTACAAAAAAGAAAACCTTATATTACAAATAGGTTGAGGGGGAAAAAAGACTCCCCACCTTGGAAATGAGAAAATAGACTAAAAAGAAAATTGAGTATCTTGTGTTTTTTTGTCAACAAAAAGAAAGTATTCTTTTTTTTTTTGAATTCGGTAAGGTAAACAGAAGAATTCTTATTCTACATATTCTAAGAGCGGAACGAATTCCATTTCCTATTGATTAACTCAATAGGAAATGGGTCAATTTTTGAGTCAAGCCGATTTAGATTATTCCAACGTGTTATGTTTTATTACTTATTTTATTTGTTTGTCGCACAAAAAAACTTTTAGAATTCCCGGTAGAAAGAGATTTCCCTAAGGAAATCGCTTTTAACGCTGCCCAATACCCCTTCCTTTTCCAAAAATTTTTACGAATACGCTTTTTTGATGCAGAAGTACGTTTTTTTGGAACTGCCATTTAAATAAAAATTAAGAGATTACTCATTGGTATAGCTGAATGTGAAAGACATCTATTGTTCAATAAAAAATCTAAAAGAATAGATAAGATGGGTGAAAGATATGCGAAAATCGCATAAAAAATATTACTAATTACTAAAAATAGAAAAAAAAAAGAAGAATATTTTTAGTAACTTGTCAAACTCGGAAAAATATGTCTAATTTGACTTGAATTTTGAAAATTCAAAGGAGACTGATAATTAATTTCTTTCTTTCATATGATTTGACCAATTGGAACTTCTTGATTTGAATATTAAAAGTATTTAGCAGAAACTCAGAAAGAATAAGTAAAAAGAAATAAAAATTCCAAAATTCTATTTAAGTTAGTTTAAGTTAGTGCATATCTTCATTTTTTTTTGACTCCTTTCTAAAGTCCGGTGAATCGGAAACAATTAATATTAATTAAGAATTAAAAAACTTTTTTTATGGAACAGACATATCAATATGCGTGGATTATACCTTTCGTTCCACTTCCAGTTCCTATGTTAATAGGACTGGGACTTCTTCTTTTTCCGACAGCAACAAAAAATCTTCGTCGTATGTGGGCTTTTCCGAGTATTTTATTGTTAAGTATAGTCATGATTTTTTCAACAAATCTGTCTATTCAGCAAATAAATAGGAGTTCTATCTATCAATATGTATGGTCTTGGACCCTCGAAAATGATTTTTCTTTAGAATTTGGCTACTTGATCGATCCACTTACTTCTATTATGTTAATGTTAATCACTACTGTTGGAATTATGGTTATTATTTATAGTGATAATTATATGACTCACGATCAAGGATACTTGAGATTTTTTGCTTATATGAGTTTTTTCAGTACTTCCATGTTGGGATTAGTTACTAGTTCGAATTTGATACAAATTTATATTTTTTGGGAATTGGTTGGAATGTGTTCCTATCTATTAATAGGGTTTTGGTTCACACGACCTCCTGCGGCAAATGCTTGTCAAAAGGCGTTTGTAACTAATCGTGTAGGGGATTTTGGTTTATTATTAGGAATTTTAGGTTTTTATTGGATAACAGGTAGTTTTGAATTTCGGGATTTATTCGAAATATTGAATAACTTGATTCATAATAATGAAGTCAATTCTCTTTTTGTTACTTTGTGTGCTGCTCTATTATTTGCCGGTGCAGTTG